TACTTAACAAAGAAGAAACCTAAATTCCAAGAAATTCTATCTTCTACCAAGATATTCACCGAAGAGGCTGAAACCCTTTTGAAAGAAGCTATTCAGGAACAGATTGAACTCTTTCTACTTCAGGAACAAAGATAAATGTAAATCTATCGTTTTTATTATATTCTTAATTCATATAAATTATTGAGAAAGATTTCTGATTCGAATCAAGGTCCTTTATAAAATATAGTTCTTCTTTTTTTTCTATTCTCTATCTAGAATAGATATATAGAAATAAATTGCGTCCAATAGGATTTGAACCTATACCAAAGGTTTAGAAGACCTCTGTCCTATCCATTAGACAATGGACGCTCTTCATTCCTATTTTCACATTTTTTCATAAAAAAATGTGACGTATTTTAGGGAATAAAATAAACAATAAAAAGAAGGATGGATATCAAAAAGGATAAGACATCTGTATATCCTATGAAGTTAAGGAATATATAATATATATAAGCGGGTAGCGGGAATCGAACCCGCATCGTTAGCTTGGAAGGCTAGGGGTTATAGTCGACGTTGTTTGATCAGTTTTAACATCTCTAATTCAAAACCGAACATGAGATTTTGGTTTCATTCGGCTCCTTTATGGAATATCTATGTATTCCTATCATAGAAAAAATGAGATCCATAACATCTATGTCAGCTTTTTTTACGAATGCATCTAAAGTTACTTGCTTTTTAGATGATCCCTATAGAAGAGGGAGATTCTATCAAATCTTTCTAGTCTCTAGTCTAGTTACTTCGTTCCCTATTTCTTTTCTATTCGGGGGATCCTAAGGAAAATAATTTTGTTTCTACCGAGCTGAAATAAGAAGCCGAGGGTTCTAGTAAACCAAAACCATCATTTTCTAGCTATTTGGCTTCAATCTTGCCCTTTTTCAGCGCAAAAATTGAAGATTTAGTTACGATTGAAAGTTTTGTACTATTATCCATAGATCCTTTATTCATACTCATTGAATTGGAAGAATTTAACCAATCAAAAAAATTATGCTTCTCGACTCCATAATCCAATTTTTTTATTAAAATTATGATTGACTTTTGGATAGAAATCGTGAGAATGTATATTCTTTCCTCAAATGTCCTATTGAGGGGTAAAGGATTAAATCTTTTTAAGAAATAAAGTTTTTTCTCGGAATGTAATATGAAATATGAAAAAAATGTAAAGACCCCTTAACTATTGAAGTTGTTAATAGAACGAATCACACTTTTACCACTAAACTATACCCGCTACATATTAATTATATAAATTATATATTTAATATATATTTCATATTAATATGAAATTTGAATCAAATACTGAACTTCAACTTTCGTTTAGAATGAAATTTGTTTTTCATTGATGAATTTCCGAATCTTATACTTAAGAATAAGAAAATAAAGACAAAAAATAGTAGTTTACTAAAAAATAGTAGTTTACTATATAATAGAAAACTATTACTAGAACACTTTTACTATAAATTTTAATAGAAAGACTAAATATTCTAATTTATTCTCTAATTTACTATAATTACTAAGTTACTATAATTACTATAGAATATAGAATATTCTAGATTAATCTAGAATTTTTGAAAGAATTTATAAGAGAATCTCTCCATTAGAATCTTATATAATTTCTAATGATTAGGAATGGCAATGAAAATTAGTCTTCTTGTTTCAATAACAATTTTTATTCGTCGGAACAAAAGAAGTACTGGCCCGGCCAGTACTTATACTTAATCAGGTCGGCTTTTGTACAAAATCAAACAAGTAAAGTATTCTTTCTATTGGAGAAATCTGTTTCGGATCATTGAAGTGAAGGAAAAGAAAGATTGTTCTCAATCTTGACTTCACGTGTGAAATCACATGATAAATTTCCCATTTTGAATGGGGAGAGATGGCTGAGTGGACTAAAGCGTCGGATTGCTAATCCGTTGTACGAATTATTCGTACCGAGGGTTCAAATCCCTCTCTCTCCGACCCCCCTGATCACTTGATATTTTCGAATTGGAATAATTTTTAATTTTCGATTAGTTTCTTTTATAAATCTTTTATCTTTATTTAGCATCTATTCCATTTATTTATACATTTACCTATGAAAAAATCAAGGAAAAAGTAAAAACGAATCTCATCTCTTTTTTTATTCTTCACGCCCAGGATTACGCCCCGGATCATTAGATAAGAATCCGAAGATGAAGAGAGAAACAAAGAATATTACTACTGTATAAACAAATAGTTTAAGAGTAAGCATTAAAAATCTCCAAGATAAGATCATTTTTTGTTTAAGGAAATAGATCACCTATTTTACGACACACGCTATACACTATTTTGGCATGACGCTCCAAATTTATTTCTATTTTTAATGTAATATTCTAATGTAATATTATGAATAATATTCGTTTTTTTTTTTTTTTTGTTACCAAAAATTTCTTGCCATATACATATCTATAATTAGGTATTGTATGGGATCTTCTAAAGGAAAAGTCAGAACAAAAAGAATCAGCTGATTAGCTGATTAAAGATCAAGATCATCGTCCCTTCCCTTATTCAAATTCAATAATAAATACCAGAATTTCGCTTTTTTAATCGAGGGTTCCTAATGTCCAGACTTATCTGAATATTATTTATGATCTTATTGATTTTCAGAATCAAAATTTTATCTGTTTTTTATCGAATAAATTTTGAATTGAATAGAGATTTCATTCTTATCGAAAACTTACAGCAGCTTGCCAAACAAAGGCTAAGAGAAGAAAAAGTATAGGGATAACCGGCATAACGTCTACAATTGGATTGAAAAAGGCATAAGCTTCGGGCAATTTGGCGAAGAAGAAACTACTCGAATAAAGGGTAGAATTAAGACAGAGACAGATTAAACTAAAGATATTAAACATAACAAATATTCTTTTCTTGTTCTTCAAAATTCAAATGAAATTGAAATGATAATAAATTCTCAGATTGGATTGAGTTGTTTTTCTGAGGGAAAATTTAAAAGAAAAAGGCAGATAAAAGAAATAAATTCTTCTTTTTCTTTGACTTCTCCCCAATAAAATAAGAATACAAAGAATTCTATTTTCATACAATATCTTAATTGAATTCTAAGTAATTATCAATTAATCTTTTTGATTCTATATCCATTGTGTTGAATCCTAGCGACAACATGTCCTATATATCTTTTGGTTGGTTATTGACGAATAACCAATATTTATCTTAGTCTTTTTTTAGACCAACTAAAAATGGGGCGTGGCCAAGCGGTAAGGCAATGGGTTTTGGTCCCGTTATTCGGAGGTTCGAATCCTTCCGTCCCAGATCGTTTGCATCCAAAACGAAAGATTCTTCTCTATTGAAAATCTAATTCAACAATTTTCTGTTTAATTTTGGATACAATGTTATCCAATCTGAATTCTAAGAATCATATCTTTTTTTTTTTTACTTTATTTATGAAATTACTCAAGTATTTTATTCTTCAATATTTGTGATTCCTTTTGTTAACGATTATTTGTTTTATAAGATGGAGATGGATGCGAAAAGATCATAATTTTCATAATTTGAGGATTCTTTTTTTCTCTTTGATCTTACCTTAAACGAGACTTTTTCTACTCCATAATTATGTTTTAAATTCAATGAAAATAAGAAATGAAAATCAGATTCAATTGGAGATGGTAAAAAAGAAGTAAAACATAATATTAGAATCAGAAAATCATATTTCATAAATAAAAAATGAAAAAATATACATAATTATGACATAAGAATATATTGTATATTTTTCTTATTAAGAATATCTTATTATTTCATTATTTCAGATTATCTTATTATTCTATAATTGAATATTTCAATTCTATAATTGAATATTTCAATGAAATATTTAGTTTAGTATATTAATATTATTTAGTCTTTAGTTAAAGTGGCTAAAAACTTTTAGCCATTCATGGGGATTTATTTTTCATGTGATATTATTCATATGAGAAAATATGGGGTAATTTTAAGTGAAATCTTTTCCGGATAAACACTTATATATAAATGTATATAAGTGTAGATTATTATGTATCGGCTCAGCCAATGACTATTCATGATTCCATATTGAATCAATTGCATACGGTTCAAAATTAAAATGAGAGGGATGTTATGGTAAAACTTCGTTTGAAACGATGTGGTAGAAAGCAACGTGCGACTTGAAGGACATGATTGGATGTGGATTATGACATCCACCATTTTCTATACGAATGAAGATGCTCTTGTCTCGACATAGTTTGTTCTGCTAGGAACCTGATTGAATTTGTCTTGGGTTGCTAAATAAAGATACTAATGGTATAGAAAGGTATAGCATATGATGGAGCTCGAGCAAAAATGATTCAGTCATTTATCGGGGGAATAATCTAGGGTTAGTGACAATCAATAAGTTAGACCAACTTTGTAAATATATCAAATATATCATCTATATATAAATATAGATAAAAGGATAGGTTCAAATTTGAACAAGTTTGAAATGAAAAAAAGTAAAATTTATCGAAATTTTCAAACTGTTTAGATCAAGAGTGTATTACAAAGGAATCAATCGTTCGTATAATTTTTACAGAAAGAACAAAAGGTATGTTGCTGCCTTTTTGAAAAGGAGTAAGGATCACCGAAGTAATGTCTAAACCCAATGATTTCACAAAGCGCAAAGCAAAGACAATAAATTCCGGAACAAGGAAACACTATTTTAACTTGTCTCAACAATTGGATCAGAATGAGTAAAAAAAAAAAATAGATCCGAAAGGAGAAAAAAATAGGGTAGAGACAGCTCAAGAAATTCGAAGGATTTCCTTTTCAAAACTATTCAACTTGAGTTAGGAGTACAAATGAAATTTCTTTTTCTGTAAAGAAGGAAAAAAAGGCTCAAATTACAGTCTAATTCTTTATGGATCCATTTCTATAAATTAGAAAAATTCGAATCATTTTTTCTTGAGCCGTATGAGGAGAAAACTTCCTATACGTTTCTAGGGGGGCATCTTTTATCTACATCTATCCCAATGAGCCATCTATCGAATCGTTGCAATTGATGTTCGATCCCGAAGAGAAGGAAGAGATCTTCAAAAAGTGGGTTTTTATGATCCGATAAAGAATCAAACTTATTCAAATGTTCCTGCTATTTTATATTTCCTTGAAAAAGGTGTTCAACCCACAAGAACTGTTTATGATATTTTAAGGAAGGCAGAATTCTTGAAAGAATTTCAAATTTATTTTGATAAAAAAAGAAAGGAAAAACAAGAATCATGAATAAAGAATTACACAAAGATAGGTACTAATTACTCTATCTTTGTGTAATTCTTTATTCAAAGTTTCCTCTTTTCTTTTTCTATTCATACTTCTTTATATATTTTTTTTTTATTTTTTTCTTGCTTATTTTTGTGGACCCCCCTCGACAAGGGGGGTAACCTTTCTTCTTATATTTGTATTGTACCTTTATTTTTTTTATTAATTTATTAAAGAAAGCCGCATTTTTTCTATCTCTACCTTTTCCTTATTACTTCTTTTTTTTATGCTCAAAGTTTTCTTCTTTCAAACACAATACAAATTTATATATAATTTCTTTAAATTTGTTTTTCTAAAAAGTCCATTCATATTGACAATGGTGTATCAAACAAATATAATTTGATCGTATATAAATAGATCTTTTTATCACCATTTCATTCCCTATTGGCTCTTTCCTTCACTTTAGTAAAATGGATAAGTTTGCTAGATTTTTTTTTATTTCGATCATATCTACACTTCATATTTATCCGGGTTGCTAACTCAACGGTAGAGTACTCGGCTTTTAATTGCGACTATGATCTTTGATCTTTTACACATTTGGATGAAGGAATTCGTCTAGACTATTGGTAGAGTTTATAAGACCGCGACTGATCCTGAAAGGTAATGAATGGAAAAAAGAGCATGTCGTAAAAAAAATAAAGAATAATAAAATCATAGAAAAAAAAAGATTTCTAGTACTCATAATATAAATAGAACAAGAATTTTTCTTTTTATAAAATCTTTAAAGTTCAGTAAAGTCTTTTTGGTCTAGTGAATAAATGGATAGAGTCTTATGGCTCCAATTCGAATAAGACAAAAAAGCAACGAGCTTCATTTCTTAATTTGAATGATTACCCGATCAAATTACTAATTATACGTTAAAAATAGATTAGTGCCTGATGTGGGAAAAGGTTCTCTTGTGAATTTTGAGTGGACCATTGATTCTTTTTTTTTTTTTTTAATCCTAATTATTCTTTATTGTGGATTGGAGACGGATGTGTCTAAGAAATAGTATAGTGATAAAAAAATAATCTTTTTCCAAAGTCAAAAGAGTGATTGGGTTGCAAAAATAAAAGATCTTTACCCTTTTTCTTATTGTTAGTCTAGTTATATTTCACAAGGAAAAGAAAACAAAATTGGATAGAAAGGGAAAGCAAAAAGATCTGTAGATTGGGCTCTCTGTCTCCGGGGTATATATTCTTTATTTGTTCTTACTTTTAGATAATCTTTTACTTCTTATTTTTTATTTTATTCTATTATTATTATAGTTTATTTAGTTTATTTTTATTTAGTTTATTCTAAAATACTAAATAGTATTTTAGTATTAAGAGAAACACAACATATGCATACGCCGTTATGACCATATTGCACTATGTATCATTTCATAACACAAGAAGTGCCTTCCTTTTTTGGTTACAGTAGAAATGTATTTAAATGGCAGAATGACAAGGATATTTAGATTTAAAAAAGATAGATTTCGGCAACAAAACTTCCTCTATCCGCTACTCCTTCAGGAGTATATTTACTCACTTGTTCATTATCATAGCTTCAATAGTTTGATTTTTTACGAACCTGTGGAAATTATCGGTTATGACAATAAATATAGTTTATTACTTGTGAAACGTTTAATTACTCGAATGTACCAACAGGAATCTTTGATTTCTTCGGTGAATGATTCTAATCAAAATGGATTTTGGGGTCACAAGAATTCTTTTTCTTCTCATTTTTATTCTCAAATGATATCAGAAGTTTTTGGAGTCATTCTGGAAATTCCATTCTCATCACGATTAGTATCTTCCCTTGAAGAAAAACAAATACCAAAATCTCAGAATTTACGATCTATTCATTCAATATTTCCCTTTTTAGAGGATAAATTATCACATTTAAATTATGTGTCAGATTTACTAATACCCTATCCTATCCATTTGGAAATCTTGGTTCAAATCCTTCAATGCTGGATCAAAGATGTTCCTTCTTTGCATTTCTTGCGATTGTTTTTCCACGAATATCATAATTTGAATAGTATGATTACTTCAAATAAATCTATTTACGTCTTTTCAAAAAGAAAGAAAAGATTTTTTTGGTTCCTACATAATTCTTATGTATATGAATTTGAATATCTATTCCTATTTCTTCGTAAAAAGTCTTCTTATTTACGATCAATATCTTCTGGAATCTTTATTGAGCGAACACTTTTCTTTGGAAAAATAGAATATC